GTATCATCAAGATGTAATTCATACCTTTGAATTGATAGGAGTCCACTTTATCATCTCTATGGGATTAGATCCCGAATTATTGTGAAAGAAGAAAACAAAGAGATTATGGAAGTCAATATTCTTGCGCTTATTGCTACTGCGCTGTTCATTTTAGTTCCTACTGCCTTTTTACTTATCATATACGTCAAAACAGTCAGCCAAAATGATTAATTTGAATGAAACTTGAATTATTCATTTTTATCAATGATTGAAGAAATGAAAAGGTTTAAAACTCTATTTAAGTCTTAAAGAATCAGAAGTATCTGAGATAGTATGGTAGAAAGAGCTATTTATAGCTCTTTCTACCACACTATACAATTGAGTATTGTAGAATATTTCATATTCATTCATATTCTTAGTACATAAAACATAAAGTTGTATTGTATACAGAAAGAAGCTTTCTCTTATATAGAGAAATTGACAATAGATATCTATTCTATATCTAAATATATATTAGACGTACATCAAAATGAAATAGCACTCGAATTTTCGATTTTTTCTCTACACCCATTTGTATGCATTTTGATCAACCCAAAAGAATTGCAAGCCCAACTGCTTGAATTCCTGATTTTTTCTATCTCTTCTTATGCTTATGGATATGGATCCGGGGGCCCTTCGAAAGAATTAATGTAGGAAGAATCGTACGGGCATAATATACCATAATATACCATATAAATACCATATCATATATTCTATAAATAGAATAAAATAGAATAATAAAAGAAAAATATTTAATAGAGGATTAAATAGAAGAATCTAATACTACTAATATATCTCAGAAATAATACTAATAGAAAGAATACTAATAAAGAATATATAAAGAATATATAGAGAAACTAAAGCAAGTCAAGTTTTTTTTTTAAGCTTTCGCAAAATGATCACAATTGATACAAGTAGATTTTTCAGTAAAGTACTAAATTAGTAATATTCCTAGCTCTAAAGCCCACTCCTTCCCCATACTACAAGTGAAAGAGAAAATGTAAACACTACCATTAAAGCAGCCCAAGCGAGACTTACTATATCCATGTGAATGATGTCCCCTATTGAAGGAATTATTCCATTATTGATTCATAATCATAGTGGAATGAATGGTGCAGAGTCAAAATAGGATTCTTACTTACGGCTCTTTATGAAACAATTTCATAAATCCACTCATAAAAATTTCCTAGATTTCTTATTCAATAGAATTCTATTGAAATAGAAAGAATTGAAAAAAAAAAAAGAAAAGAAAATAGAATATATAAGAAAAAAAAGAAGAGCCGTTCAACCATTCTGATTCAATTTATGAGCAGCACTCAGAGCCTCTAGTGAGTCTGGATACAAATCAGTTCTTTCCACAATTATTAAATGAATTTACCATCAGCCTATCCAATCTAATCTCATCGCAGACAGAGTTAGTAGACACTACCCCAATATTTCAATATTAAGGAAGTTATAGTGTAAAATAATTAGGGAGTCTTTATAGTCTTTTTTAGAATCCTTTCTTACCAAAATGGAGTGTCTCTTAGGAACCTTTGTATACCAAGATTTCCGACTTCTGACTTTATTCTTACTTTCATAGTTCTGATGCCCAGAATGATTCTCACTATTTCTTTTATTTGATTCAATTCAGAATAGCCCAAACCAATCATTAAGAAGATTGGGTTGCTTCAGATTTATTGGTACCTGTTTGAGCCACACTCAGAACCCAGATTTTGAGAAAAAAGATGACAGTCTTTTTTTTTATAGGCCCTACGGGTTCTCAAAATAAAGTATCGACAGACCTAGCCCTTGCCTATGCTTTTGCGGGACAAGGATTCGTCAAGTTCGATCAACAGGATTAAGAAATTCTAAGTCTTTTTTTGTTGATCAGGCGACACCCAGATTCGAACTGGGGATAAAGGATTTGCAGTCCCCCGCCTTACCACTTGGCCATGCCGCCAAATTCCATCCAAAATGGATAAAGAAATTATATATTCTTATCTTTCTAGAATTTCTAGAATCCTATTTATTATTTATTTATTATTATTCTATTTCTATTCCTCTCCTCATTTTGTTTTGATTTGAATTTTTTACTTTCTGAATTCCTTTTATTTTTGGATATTGAATCCCATTGTACTTATCTTTTTCCAAAAAAGAATTCCTCCTTTTTATTGGATCCTGTTTCTATTCTTTTCTTCGATTGATTTTATCTCAAAACACGCGTCGCTTAAAAACTTACCTTCTCTTTTCACTTTTCTCTAGATTTGATAGAAAAGTGAAAAGATTCCCGGCCCCGGTCACAGCACAGACTGTAAAATGCAGGGCAATTTAGAATAATTCACTCTTTATTTCATTAACTATTTACTTATTACTCTTTTACTCTTACTTACTTTTCTTACTTTGAATTAGCGAACAGCTCTTAATTTTGTATCTCCATTTGTATTATCTTAATGGATGCAAAATCCAATTGATTTACGACTAATCATTATCAATTATAATTATAAGAAAATCTATGTGTATATGTAAACCCCAGAACAGTGTAAAGAACAGTGTAAACTCCAGAACAGATCTTTTTATACGTGGATACCGAGCCCGGGTCTATTTCTTATGCACATATCCTATCCCTATATAGGATCATCGTGCTTGAATATTTCATTGATTTTTCATTTTTTTGTACCCTGATCGTAATATCATAATAAAAGAATTAGGTATAAATTGGATCAATTTAGATATCCGATAAAAGACTCCATCAGCCTAAGTGACAGAATTTTTCCCAGGAATGCTTTATCAATTTCCATTTCTTTCTATTTGTACCTGGCTCAAGCTCAAATTCGAATTTGCATCGAAAATGCCCTCCATTTCTCTGTCTTGCTTCCGTTCATATGTATGATATATATGGATGGAGTTGACTAAAATTTTATGTGATTCAGTAAACAGAATATCCATTCCATCATTGCTAGATCAATAGGTAGGGTTCGATGAATAGTGAGCCAAGCCAATAATGGGATTTTTTCAATAAAGAGGAAACTTCAGATTAAGATGCTCCAGAATGGAAATGAGGGAATGTCCACAATACCTGGATTTAGTCAGATACAATTTGAGGGATTTTGTAGGTTCATTAATCAGGGCTTGACGGAAGAATTTCATAAGTTTCAAAAAATTGAAGATAGAGATCAAGAAATTGAATTTCAATTATTTGTGGAAACATATCAATTGGTAGAGCCCTTGATAAAAGAAAGAGATGCTGTGTATGAATCACTCACATATTCTTCTGAATTATATGTACCCGCGGTCTTAATTTGGAAAACCGGTAGAAATATGCAAGAACAAACCGTTTTTATTGGAAACATCCCTATAATGAATTCTTTTGGAACCTCTATAGTAAATGGAATATACCGAATTGTGATCAACCAAATATTGCAAAGTCCCGGTATTTACTACCGTTCAGAATTGGAACATAACGGAATTTCTGTCTATACCAGTACTATAATATCGGATTGGGGGGGAAGGTCGGAATTAGAAATTGATAGAAAAGCAAGGATATGGGCCCGTGTAAGTAGAAAACAAAAAATATCTATTCTAGTTCTATCATCAGCTATGGGTTCGAATATAAGAGAAATTCTAGATAATGTTTGTTACCCTGAGATTTTCTTGTCTTTCCCGAATGATAAAGAGAAAAAAAATATTGGGTCAAAAGAAAGTGCTATTTTGGAGTTTTATCAACAATTTGCCTGTGTAGGGGGGGATCCGGTATTTTCTGAGTCCTTATGCAAGGAATTACAAAAGAAATTTTTTCAACAAAGATGTGAATTAGGAAAGATTGGTCGACGAAATATGAACCGGAGACTGAATCTTGATATACCCCAAAACAATACTTTTTTGTTACCACGAGATCTATTGGCTGCTGTGGATCATTTGATTGGAATGAAATTGGGAATGGGTACACTTGACGATATGAATCACTTGAAAAATAAACGTATTCGTTCTGTAGCAGATCTATTACAGGATCAATTCGGATTGGCTCTTGTTCGTTTAGAAAATACGGTTCGAGGAACTATATGTGGAGCAATCAAGCATAAATTGATACCGACTCCTCAAAATTTGGTAACTTCAACTTCATTAACAACTACTTATGAATCGTTTTTTGGCCTACACCCTTTATCTCAAGTTTTGGATCGAACTAATCCGTTGACACAAATTGTTCATGGGCGAAAATGGAGTTATTTGGGTCCTGGAGGATTGACGGGGCGAACTGCTAGTTTTCGGATACGAGATATCCACCCGAGTCACTATGGACGTATTTGTCCTATTGACACGTCCGAAGGAATCAATGTTGGACTTATCGGATCATTAGCTATTCATGTGAAGGTTGGTTATTGGGGATCTATAGAGAGTCCGTTTTATAAATTATCTGAGAGATCAAAAGAGGCACAGATGGTTTATTTATCACCAAATAGAGATGAATATTATATGGTAGCAGCAGGAAATTCTTTGGCCTTGAATCGGGGTATTCAAGAACAACAGGTTGTTCCTGCTCGATATCGTCAAGAATTCCTGACTATTGCATGGGAAGAGATTCATCTTAGAAGCATTTTTCCCTTCCAATATTTTTCGATTGGAGCTTCCCTCATTCCTTTTATCGAGCATAATGATGCGAATCGAGCTTTAATGAGTTCTAATATGCAGCGCCAAGCAGTTCCCCTTTCTCGGTCCGAGAAGTGCATTGTTGGAACTGGGTTGGAAGGCCAAACGGCTCTAGATTCGGGGATTTCAGCTATAGCCGAACGCAAGGGAAAAATCATTTATACTGATACTCAAAAGATCATTTTATCAAGTAATGGGGATACTCTAAGCATTCCATTAGTTATGTATCAACGTTCCAACAAAAATACTTGTATGCATCAAAAAACTCAGGTTAAGCGGGGTAAATACATTAAAAAGGGACAAATTCTAGCGGGTGGTGCGGCTACAGCTGGTGGGGAACTCGCTTTAGGAAAAAATGTATTAGTAGCTTATATGCCATGGGAAGGTTACAATTTTGAAGACGCAGTACTAATTAGCGAACGTCTGGTCTATGAAGATATTTATACTTCTTTTCACATCCGGAAATATGAAATTCAGACTCATGTAACAAGCCAAGGTCCTGAAAGAATCACTAAGGATATTCCGCATTTAGAGGCTCGTTTACTCCGAAATTTAGACAGAAATGGAATTGTGATGCTGGGATCTTGGATAGAAACAGGTGATATCTTAGTAGGTAAATTAACACCTCAGACAGCGAGCGAATCTTCATATGCCCCGGAGGATAGATTATTACGAGCTATACTTGGCATTCAGGTATCCACTTCAAAAGAAACTTCTCTAAGACTACCTATAGGGGGAAGGGGTCGAGTTATTGATGTGAGATGGATCCATAGAAAAGGGGTTTCCAATTATAATCCAGAAAGGATTCGTGTATATATTTCACAGAAACGTGAAATCAAAGTAGGTGATAAAGTAGCTGGAAGGCATGGGAATAAGGGTATAATTTCTAAGATTTTGTCTAGACAAGATATGCCCTATTTGCAAGATGGAACGCCCGTTGATATGGTATTCAATCCATTAGGAGTCCCCTCACGAATGAATGTGGGACAGATATTTGAATGTTCGCTCGGGTTAGCGGGGGATCTGCTAAAGAAACATTATAGAATAGGGCCCTTTGATGAGAGATATGAGCAAGAGGCCTCAAGAAAACTAGTGTTTTCTGAATTATATGAAGCCAGTAAGCAAACAAGAAATCCATGGGTATTTGAACCCGAATATCCGGGAAAAAGCAGAATCTTTGATGGAAGAACAGGAGATCTTTTTGAACAACCTGTTCTAATAGGAAAGTCCTATATCCTAAAATTAATTCATCAAGTTGATGATAAAATCCATGGACGTTCCAGTGGGCATTACGCACTTGTTACACAACAACCCCTTAGAGGGAGGGCCAAACAAGGGGGACAAAGAGTAGGAGAAATGGAAGTTTGGGCTCTAGAGGGATTTGGTGTTGCTCATATTTTACAAGAGATGCTTACTTATAAATCTGATCATATTAGAGCTCGTCAAGAAGTACTTGGTGCTACGATTATTGGATCAACAGTACCTAACCCAGAGGGTGCTCCAGAATCTTTTCGATTGCTCGTTCGAGAACTACGATCTTTGGCCCTGGAACTGAATCATTTCCTTGTATCTGAAAAGAACTTCCAGATGAATAGGAAGGAAGCTTGATCTCAATGAATCAGAATTTCTATTCTATGATCGACCAGTATAAACATCAACAACTTCGAATTGGACCAGTTTCCCCTCAACAAATCAGGGCTTGGGCAAAAAGAATTCTACCCAATGGAGAGATAGTTGGAGAGGTGACAAAACCCTATACTTTTCATTATAAAACTAATAAACCGGAGAAAGATGGATTGTTTTGTGAAAGAATTTCTGGACCCATAAAAAGTGGGATTTGTGCTTGTGGAAATTACCGAGGAATTGGGTCTGAAAAAGAAGACCCGAAATATTGTGAAGAATGCGGGGTGGAATTTGTTGATTCTCGGATACGAAGGTACCAAATGGGATACATAAAACTGACATGTCCAGTGACTCATGTATGGTATTTGAAACGTCTTCCTAGTTATATTGCGAATCTTTTAGATAAGCCCCTTAGGGAATTAGAGGGCCTAGTATATTGCGATGTGTGATTTGATCGAGATTTTCATTTGACAGATTTGGACTGAGAAACTGTCATCCCATTTAATCTGATTGGGATGCCCCCGGCTCTGACATGTATCTTGGGAGGAGGAACATGAAGCTCAGAATTATGGGTGCATTCAAGACTTCAAAATGGAAGAAAAGGGGAATTGATCCATGGTCGATTCCGTAACAGATAATATAGGAATAGTTAGTTATACCTCGTGAAAAAAAGACTTTTTGTGGAATTACACATTCCATTTCTTTGAGAAAGAAAATCTCAAGCGCAAGTGAATATGGCATGGTTACGGGAGCTTATCTATCGCATATATGCTTCAAGGGATATCATGGCACATAACCATCGAGGTGAGTAGAGACCTAAAAAAGATCGAATGGAACAATACAATATATAGACAAATAAATCCTTTACGAGTCCCACAATATTCCTTTCAGGGGATTCATCATTTGAGGGGAAGTAGACTACTCAATAACTTCACATTTCCTTTTTTTCGTAAACAACATAAAAGAAAGGAAAAAGGGTTAGAGTGAAAATAAAAAAAAAAGATAAGAATGAATCAATGAAAGGCTGGTCCTTATTGGGAACTTGAGTAAAGAGTAGCTTTTTGTAGGGTTTTCTCGAACAAAGTTTAAAAAGAAGAAGAACCCCTTTCTTTATTTGGTGTAACTACTTGAGCCGGATGAGAGGAAACCTTCACGTCCGATTGTGAGGGGGGGAATCCAATACTATAGGAACCTATCTCAATTTTTCTTTTGCTAGGTCCATAGCTAAAAAAC